AGTTATTCCAGTTTTTTTCAAAAGAAATAGTTGAAATGGGATGGAAAAGATTAAATGAAATTGAAACCTAAAGATAGGGTGTCCGCAATTATTGAAGAGATTAAGCATAGGGAGAGTTGCATAGGATACTGCCACTTAAAGCAGTACTAAGACAGTTATCTTATCTCTGTAAAATGTTCCAGAGCCACCGCTCTGTAATAACGAGGTTTTCAAGCAAGCTGGAATAACTTACAACTATATCACATTAGAGAACAAACCTTTCTCCTTCTGAATGCGGCGAAGCGAGCTAGGTTACCGGGAGAAATCCTATCCTCTTCCTTTAGTTTATGCTAATCGATTGAGTAGTCATAGGAGTCGCATTAAAGCCCCTATGGAGGCTTCTTGCTACTGCCCTACCATAAGAGAAATAAGCCAGTCACAGGCAAACAACCTCTTGAGTCTCTAACTTCCGAATCCGAATGCCCAAAAGACCTACTGGTCGGCCACTGCTGCCTACGATCCAGTGTGCAGGGTGCTCGCTGATCGGAAACCTTTCCCAAGAAAGAGGGGCTTCACTGAAGGGCTCTTCAAGGTAAGCAAAGCGTGACTAACCAAATACCGAATAGAAAATTCCCCCCAGTGAAGACACTCTGGTTCGAAAGGGGCCGCTCTCTAGCTAGGATCTGATTTGCTATGTCCTCATTCCATCGGTGGAGAATCTGGTTCCTATCCCACTCGTCGGTTTTTCTATTTATGATGAGCTAACTGACTGAAACCTTTCCACTGCGGTCGGGTGGGACCTAGATGGCTGGTGGATCAACGGTGAGCCGTTCAACCAATGGTGTCTACGCCCATACTCGCCTTCCCCCCAAAGGAAATCTGCAAATAGCCTTTCCAAACCATGCAACACCCCTTTTGGAAGATATAGAACGGATAGTCAAAAATAGGAATTGAAGATATAACATGTTTATTAACACCCCCATAGACAGATGCTTCTTTGCCCATCCTGCGAGCCGATTTTTGACACTTGTGACCAAAAATGGACTGCTTCTTACGCCCAAGATAAAGCGGACATCCCAAATACCGCACCGGAAAACTCTTTTGGGAAACCCCCAGCGTTGATGTTATTATATTCTTTCTACTCAGTGAAGCCTTCGGGCCAACCATAAAACAAGACTTGGACACATTGACCAGCTGGCCGGATATTGCCTCATAATCCTTTATCACCTTTTGAACAGCAGTTAGCGACCTTTTGTCCCCTGTAGAAAAAAGAACAATATCATCAGCATAAGCAAGGTGTGTAATGAGAGGGCATCCCTGGGAAACCGAGTATGGTGTAAAGCCGGGTGTCTCCAATAACAAATTCAAAGATCTAGAGAAAGCCTCCGCAGCAATAATGAATAAGGCCGGTGACAATGGATCACCCTGTCGTAAGCCTCGAGAAGATGGAAAAAATCCACTAGGCGCCCCATTCACCAAAACAGAAAAGTGGCAACCTGAAATTAATCTCCAAATCATGATGTCTAGCCACAACTCACTAAACCCAAACCTTCTCATTACAGATATCAAGAAGACCCTATCGTATGCTTTGGCCATGTTGCGCTTGAGAATAACATTTTCCCCTCAAGTCTTCTTTCGCAAATACCCAACGGCCAGCAAAATATTATCTGAAAAAAATCTTCCCTTTAAGAATCCACTTTGCTGGGGAGATATAATCCTAGGCAAAATAGGATCTAGCCGAATAGTGAAATCGGTAATTCAATCCATCCCCACTTATGCCATGTCTTGTTTTAGAATCCCAGACGAAATTTGGCAGGATATTCAATCACTCGCTAGAGAAAGAAAAAGTATAGATGACTGAAAATCCCGCTTAGAGATCGCAACTATAGTGGAGAGAAAATCAGTCTCAGCAGGCACACTAAAGGGGAAGCTTAGAGACGGAATTCAAATAGTTGAATAGAGGAGTACGTGGGGGGGTGAAGTAAAGATAACTCTAGCAATATAGACCGGGCCTGCTTCCCATTCATTCTTTTAGTTGAATGCTCTTCGGCTGGTCAATAGGGCGCATCGCTTTTGCTTCTGTAATAGAGGCGCTGTAATAGGCGCGCTTAGCACTGAATTAATAGCACCACTTCTACCACTTGCATAGCATATCGGTAGTAGCTACAAGACAAAAAACTAACTCAAGAACGCAAGAGAAGTGCTTTTTAAAAGGTAGAGCTACAAGAAAGCATCTACTGAGCTAACCATCTAATCTAAGCAGTAGCATCTCAACTCAAGGAATAGCTTTCCCGCAAGAGGAAAGAGCATCTATCTACACAGTTAGCTGCCCCTACTTTGGGATATTGCCTTAGCTAGGTTGGCTCCTAGGCTAAAGCCACTGTACAACAGGCAATGTTATCAGCGATGCCTCGCATCATGGAATGTTATTTCCTCTTCTTCTGGGCTCTGGAATGGAAGAATTGGTTCAGCATCAACCCCGGGATTCTTTCCCCCTAAAGCCTGATTCGCTGCTCTCTAAATCATTCCGAAGTCTGTTACGGGTCTAGCTCAGCTCTAAGCCTAGGATAGGACCTTGTCCAGGAGCCAACTTCTTTCTATTTTAGTATAATTAGAACGGAGTCTCAGTAAACCGTGCTAAAGCCCACCCTCTAGCCCTAAAGGCTTTTCCCAGACTCATCTCGCCGGCGAAATTCTATTCTCTTACCTCCTATGAGCCCTAAGCAGACCAAGCTTCCTTAGCGTACTGAGCCTACCTATTCAAGAGAACAGAGACTAGCTACAATGGTCAACATTCTCCTTTCGAGGGAGATCTTTTCTAGAGTCATCGACCAGCCATAAGGATGAAAGTTTAAAGCGCATCCCTAATCCCCTACTCCATAGGGATTTGGGGTCAAAACTTGCAATCTAGGCCCGCTTTGTCTAGTGAATTATGAACGCATCGGCATCAGGTCGGTATGCCTGCCTCAGCTAAGGAATGGGATTTTCCCATGTAAAGGCAAGCTGACAAATAGATTTATGTACCTCAGATCCAGTGGGATCAGGCGCTTCTGCTTTTCGTTCGAGTGCGTGCTTCTTGATTGCTTGTTGAGCTTCCCTCTTCCTCGGGTAAGACCTTGATTAAAAGTCAAAGAATAAGAATTGGCGAATCGGCTTTCTTTGTCTACGAATAGGCTGCCCAAAATAGGTACGTTTAGCCGCCGCGTGAAACTCTTCTCACGGTAAACGCGAGGGACGCTTAACTCACGGTTTACTTCGCTTATTCTGAGGGCCTTGGTTTTGATGAAAGAGGTACTGCTGGCTTTTGATGAGACGGGTACTGCCACCTGACGGAACGGAATGAAACCGGCTTGGCTCACCAGAAAGAAAGGCTTGTTGTCAAGAAAACAAAAGAAAAAGTCATTCTCCCAAAGCAACCTTCTACGAGGCGAAATCGAGCCTTCTCGAGGTCAGCTCGTCGAGACGCCTGAACATCCCTAGCAGCGTTAGCCTCGGTACCAAGGTTGATCTTGCGGGCTGCGTGAAGTTCATCAATCGCCACTTGACGTGAGGCCCTGCTCACCTCCAAGATAGCCTGGGGCGATGAAACCCTCTGACTAGCCTCCGCCAAGAGTAGGATCCGCTTGAACAGTTGCTGCTTGGTCTCCTTTACCTTACTCTCTTGAGACTCGATCACGGTGAAGAGTCGTTGAGGCTTCTACTTCTAGATCAGCAATGCGAGCCGCCACCGTTTGAGACCGTGCTTCGAGATCGGCCAGGGTATGATCAGTCTCTAGCATCTTTGTAAGTAAGGAAACCCGGCGAGCAGTCTCCAACAAGTTCTCGACCCAGAGCGTAGCGACCCAAAGAAAAGGGCACTGGGCAGAATAATCTACTCCCAAACGGTCCACGGTGGCAAAAGCGGCGCTACTATCGGTGAATATCTGGGGATACTCGGATACATCCCTACTCTTGAGCAATTTGATCAAAGATTGTTGGAGAGCGAGGGCGGCAGTACCAAAGCAAAGATGCCCCCGAATTCACTCACGGCCGCTACCGATGGAGGAGCTGGCAGTAGCTGAACTCTGGGAGAGACTGGAAGAGGTCGCGGAAGGGACTGTCGAGATGGTGTAACAAGTGGTGGTGACCACCACAACGGAAGAATTACTATCAGAACCTGTTCAGGCGAAGCAAGGGTCTGCAAGAGAGTTGGGCAACTAAAACAAAACAAAAGTCACACAAAAACCGAAGCTAAGTACAAGAAAATCAGTCTTACTGGCAGAAAGCACCGGCAATGGTGTCCTCAAGGGAGGAAGGCAGGAGTGGACTGGATCTCGGTCTGAGAGACGGCAGGAGGAACTTTGTCGGTCCGCTCAGTCTGATTTGGCTCACTGGCAGGGACAACACCCTCTTTGAGGGACTGCAAAGCAACAGATTGAGCTTTTCGGTTTGCTTGACCCCTTTGACTTACTGGCCTTGTCCGTCTTCTTGGTTGTTGCCTTGGAAGAATTACCCTTCTTCTTCGGCGGCTTCTGACCACCAAGGGCGCAGACTTGGAGGATCATTTAGCAGGCTTTGGCCAGTGAGTCCCTGGAGCCGGTTCATCAGGCCCACGCTCACGTACGAGTGGACGATCGGCTAACGGACCCAACCATCCCGGTAACTCGACTGGCTCTTCTTTTGGTTGACTGACTCAGGAACTTTCCCTTAGAATGCACGAGGTGAGCGTCTTTCAATGCTTGCTTTGTTAGTTGAAAAATCGTAGTCTAGTTACAGTCAACACAGTAGCTGTAACGTGAGCAGCGCTTCGCTCCTTATATAGGCTATACACCGTGCTGAATGAAAAAGTTTCCCCCATTCAATTTGTAGGGACAACCCCTACCTCCTCTCTTCTAGAATGCTTTTAGGCGTTCTGGTTTTGCTTATGTTATGCACACCGGGCTGCTTAGTCGGAATAGGCAAGCGGTGTGCTTTAAGAGTCAAAAAAGAATGAATATAAAAATGAAGCGTAAGCTTTCTATTTTTCAGTATGGATCACAGTTTGATCCAACCGGTCCCACTCGTTATTCACCCAGCGATTGGATTGAGATTTCCGTATCGGAATCTTCTCCATCTGAGGGAAGTTGTTCTATAGGGGCCCCCCCGGTCTCCAATAGTTCCGCTTCTGAGGCGTCCACTGGGATCCAAAATGAGCTCACTTATTATTCCCCAATGGATCTAAATATGAATGACATGAGTGAAGAATTTAGAAATGTGTGTGTCTTCTTTAAAGGTAAAATCGAATATATAGGGGCGGACTTGCCATCCACCTGGACTCTCGAAGGATTTACCCAGCTGGTGCTTGGGGAAGAGGAGGTCTTCGACCCCTCTTATCTATCGGATGTCTATTCGAACCTTTTAGAGTGTGGCTTTCATAGTTGCTATTGGGAGGCAGCTTTCGAGTATATTCAATTGATTAATGGTATTATTTAGTTTAGGTCAAATGTTATCTAATTGTACTTCTTTTTTCTATGCCCGCGGGCCACCACATATCGTATCAAGCTATTGCCCTGTTTGCATTAATGATGGCCTTTTTGATCTCATTCGTCTTCTTCAACCGGACGTACAACTCTTAGACTACTGAATTCGCCGGCACCAGTGGAGGAAGATGTCGCTAAGCTAAAAAACTAAAGACTGGGCTAGCTCTAATAAAAGACAAGGTCAAATCGGATCTATACTATAAATGCCGGGTTTGATCATTCTATTTCATCGATCCGGAGGTCGCTACTTAGTCTTCTCCTGAAGGTTGCATCGAATTCCGAAGTGAGAGCCCTAAACTACTTGTCTCTCGCCCTTTTGTTGTCTCATTCTTGGAAGAGCCTCGAAAGCCAACTGAGAATTCGCGATCTATCAAGCGAACCAGCTTGAGGAGTTAGGAGGTGCGGATGTGAATGGCTTGCCCTTATCCTTAGTACGCCAGTACGCCACACTACGATAACAAGGTTTAGCGCAGCCCCACTCTTCGGTCTCTCTCTACGTCCAAGAATTGCATTCACCCTTCCCGCTACGTCGCTTCGGTCTTTCCAGCAGTGATGGATGCCAAAACTCCACTCAAAGACACATAAAATAGCTAGATAATGAAAGCAGTCAAAGTCGCCTAATGGAAAAGAAAATCATTCTTCGATCTGAACGAATTACCAATTCCGCATTTGAATACGCCCCTACTCCTTTTCGATATGGACTCTTACTACGAATAGTTCTTAGTGCTTGCCTTTCAATGCCCGCCCTTTATCTTGCCTATGCTTTCTCTCTCTTACTCTAAGAGGAGCGAGTGGAGTATACGAAACGAGATGAGAGAGAAAGGTTCATAATGCCAACACCCGACTCTCACTCAAAGAAAGGAGAGTGGTGAACACAATCAATGCTTTGCAAAAATCCCTCTCCGACATAGTCTCAGTGGATGCATCTTGAGGGCATACTTCAACTGTGAACCTGATTTTCTTTCTTATTCTTTTTTCGACTTGCTTGATCTCAAAAGGAACTGCTAGCGTCTGAGTCTAACCCAAATCCCTATCGTGAAATAGCTTAGAGAAAGCTCATGGGAAAACCACACTTTTCTTTCTTTATTCGGTTAGGTCAATAAGCCCCTAACTAAGCTGGCCTCTGTCTTGTCCGTCTAAGGCCGGGATGGGACTCCCCCAATGAAATGGTCTTTGAGCGGCTGTCTCTCCTCTGCCTAAGGTCGAGTTACTTTCTCTTGTTTTGACTTGAACGCACGTGACTCACTCGCCCGAAAGAGCGATTTCACATACCTCATCTTCTCTTATTCATAGGCTACCTCGGGCGAAGCTTCTTCTTCTTCAAAACGCACTCGAACTCGGGCGGAACGAGGCGTGATGAGCTGCGATGAATCGAACATAACCTTCTGGCCATTGACTGCATTACTAGATGAACCAGCATTCTCATTCCCATGCGAGGTAGCTTAATCACACTCGGCTTCTCTTCCGGTGGTTCAAATCAGTTCTTTGTCAATAAGATCTTGCACCCGGTGTCTCAGATTGTAACATCTATCAGTCCAGTGCCCTGCTCCTCCCATGTGAGATTCACGCCTGGTATTAGGAAGTACCTGGGAGGTGGATCTGATACTGGTCTGGGAGGTATGGGTGTAACCAACTTGGCTTCCAGCAGCTGCGGAAGCAATTGTGATAATGATACAGGAAGAACAGAGAACCCTGAAGGATTACTTGTCTTCATATGAATGAGAGGTTCATTGGTGCAGCTCTTGCAAATTTCCCAAGAGCGTTGATGGCTTTGTTTCCTCCATCATCCGTGCTGGAAATTCTCTTCTGACTCGGTGACAGTAGTTGATGCCAAGCTCTCTTCGTCACTTCCCGTACTATCTGAGTACTCAGATTTACTGGAATCTGATGACGATTAACATGCTTGCTGCACATCGCCACTCTCATTCCAGGCGGCTAGTTGCCTGATTCTTCTCTCTTTCCCGGAGGGTGGTAGGAGCGAGAAAGCTTCTCCGTCCCCTATCTCAATTCCCATGTCACCCTGTCTTGTTGTAGCAGAAGACGATTCCGGCTTCTGGTCAGAGGTCCTCTGAAAAGGATAGGGATGGATGATGCCTGGAACTTCAAGGTAGCTTTTCTGTTTGCGGGTCGCTCTTCTTGTGCCGTCCGCCCGACCCTCCTTTATCCGAAGGCATCGTAACATATACATCAACGATCCAATAAAAGGAAAGATTATCCATCCCTTCGACTCTTCTTGCAGAACCTCTCTCCTATCCCTCAATTGCCCCCTGGCTTGGCTTTCTAACCGGACACGGGCTTACTACTCTTTCTTGCTTAGGAGCGAGTTTACGAGCTAGAACGAATGTGAGAGGTAGCTTGCTTCTCGAAAGAAAGGAGTGGAAAATTCATTGACCAAGTTTCCCTCTCCCGTTGGTCGAGCGTCTTCCCTCCTTTGCCATGGGGACGTCTGTCATCCATGGATCGGAGATCCGGAAAAAGAGATAGGAAAGATCTTACCACGAGATCAATACTCAACTAATTAGTAGAGAAACCGGAACTTTCAAACTTAGCTTTAGATTCTGAGTTAGGGGAAGCAGGCTTTATTGAAAGCAAGGCAATGATAGGCGCCGCACTCACGAGCTCAGCGAACTTCTAGTTATCTGCGGGACTCCTTCGTGAGTCTCTTACTTTCATATTGCTCGTCGTAGATAGATTCTTTGCCATTGGAATGACAAAACAGCTTCTTTCGTATTCCCTAAATTTATCACTAAATGGAGGTCGGGGAAGAAGCGACTCTTGACCTTTAAGCTATGTAAAGGGTAAAGGAGCGCCTATCTTTATTAGTATACGGCCTTGGAACCAGCCAATTCGCTTACATTGATGACACTGCTAACAACGGATCCTTGGAAGACAGATAGTAATAGATCTTGATTAGCCTTCACTAAATGGACGGAATACTCCACGCACGGGCAAGCCGTCAATTGGCGGTTCCAAAACTTTTTACGCAATCGCTCTTTCTCGGATTCAATTAGAGGGCGAATCCGATCGGCCAAGCGATCCTTTTGTTCGCTTATCTTGGCCGCCGATGCAACGTTGTTTGGATGTCGGGCTGATCCCCATCCTCTTCAGCCGCTGGGAGATTTATATCCAGGTTCTCCCGAGGGTAAGGGTTTGAACTTGATGCTCCGGAAGCCCCCGAAGGAACCATCATCTTACCCAATCCCCATTCATGATCGAATAAATAGGATACGGCCCCGGCAGTGAGTAAGGCTCTCATAGCTAAAACAATGGCCAGGGTCAGACCCCCGGAGCGAGCGCCCCCTATGGTGTTTCTTACTGAGTCAAGCTCTCCATTTATATATAGAAATTCCCACGCATTTCGGATGTCGGTTATTGGATTTGGTCTTCCTCGTCTGACTGACCAATTAGCCATACTACCATTAGAATATCTTACTCGATTGATCTCGGTGTTCTCATTCCACGCTATGTCAAAAAAGGTCAATCTCAGTATACGGAAATCCCCTAATGGTCTGACCTGACCAAAAAAGAGGATTGAACAGGTCTTAAAACGAAGAAGTTGAGGCATCGATCCGGAGTGGGTCTTGCTATTACACGGATGACAGGAGCCCTTGACCTTTACCTCCAAGCACGGGCTCTTCAATTATATCCATACCACAACGAGAAGGGAGGGTGAACACTGATGATCGAAACATCTCCTTCAGTGCCTGGTCAACCATTAAAGAATAGGAGCTGACCTACGTCTAGAAGAGAATCCCGACTAAGCCGATGGGAAAGGTAAAGTTAGGTGTGAGAACTTGTATACTACGGAAAAAAAATGCATTAACATACCAACGTTACCGGAATCTCTGTCATCAATTGAACTCCTAACTGACACCAATCTGTGCTCTCGCCTAGCTCTGAACGAGGCGAAGCGTACCATCTACCTAGGACCTTTGAAAACAACCTGTATCGGTTTGCGAGTCAGTAGCAGAGGAAGAGTTGATAGAACGGCCCATTGAGCACCCTCCCTACTAGGAGGAAGAAGCAAAGCAAGGAAGTCTTATACCGCTCCTGACCCCCCGTCACGTATGGGGGGTCCAGAGCTCCCCTTTCTCGGTAGGGAACAATCCGGCCGCTTCGGATGAAGTCTTCATAGGGACTGTCAACGAAAGCCCCAAACCATTCATTAAGCAGGTTGACACAGTAAAATCACTCTCTTGTAGCCTCGCCAATGCCCCCTCTCCTGCACCAGATTCTTTTGAGGTGGTATTCCCATCTGTAGCTCGCCTTCTAGATTGAGAACATCCCCGGGCATTGGAGTTAGGCTTCGCCCCTCTCTAATCTATCTCTTTAACAAAGCTCGTTACTAAATAAAGAACATAGATCGAAACTTCTAACAGGTGAACCTATCTCCGGATTCCTTGACTAACTGAGCTTGAAGCGAGTTTTTTACTAATCAGTACTAGTAGAATAGAGTGCTACTACAGGAGAGAAGGAAGTAATTCATACTTCAATCGCGCTTAACTCATACTGAAATACATAAAAGAAAGAGACTGAAATACTTCCATCGCTTAACCCGGAAGGTATCATTCCAGTGTGACTTCTATGCCTAAAAGAAAGGCGCTATTATCGATAGTTCTTCTTGCCCCTATGAGATTGATTGAACAGAGCTTCTTGCTACATAGAAATGCCCTACAAGACAGAGTAGGAAATGTTAATGCGAACTCAAAGAATGGAGAGGAGAGAAGCTGCTTGACTTATTCCACTTTCTTTTCCTTTCCTAGTGAAAGAAGCCCTCGGGAAAGAGTTCACAAGGTCTAACTACTATTGGCAAGATCAGAGGTTGTATGAAGATCATAGGGAAAAGACCCCCATGGATAGCGGTGTTCTTTGAATGCCCTTCGCCGTGTTCAGTCCAATGTGAACAAGAGTCCAATGGAGTAGTCGCTTTCCTTAGGATTTATAGGTCGGATGATCCCCTTGAAGACCAACTCTAAACCCGTTGCCTGGGCATGTGAAGACCCATAAGGTCGTAAGAAGAGTTGTATAAGGGAGTCTTCTTTAGTGATTAATGAATTGGCTCCTTCAGAGGGAAGAGGATAGAACTGTCGATATGAAGAATGGGATAGGGAAAGATCATAGGGAAATATGGATGGAAGAGAGAAATCGATATCAACAAGCAGGAACATCTCCGGTATGCTCCCTCTCTATCTCTCCTTGTATTGTACTTCTACTTCTTGCTGCTTTTGTTCTAACTCTTTTCCCTTCCTTTGATTCTAGTTCTTCTTGCCTTTACGATGTGAAAGAAGAGGCAGCTATTCCACTTCCAAACTCCTATTCCCTCTTACCTCTTTATCAACTAAAAGAAATAGTCAGATTTGAGTTCCATACTTGATTGTCTTATTCCACTATTTATCGAATTCAATCAAACGACTGATTGAACTTAAGTGAGACTCCTCAGAAAGGAAGTCATGAATATATAATATAAAAAGAAAGAGAATTCTTACTAACCTTACATAAAAAGTAGAGGCGGCTTAGTCTTTTTTAGCAGGTGAGCGAGTGTTAGAGTTCTGGTCGGGCGAACCGCCCTCGGATGTAGTCTTCGTTAGTCTTAAGTTTTCACCTTTTTGAAGACGAACCGAGTACCAAAGGTCACGATCGACTAAAAAACACTTCGCTGAAATCATGTATAAGAGGTCATCCCTTAGTGGACTGATTCAACCTTTTAGCATATCTTGCAGCCCGGTCTCCCCTCATTCATGCCTTCCTTCAAGGCCTATTCTTTTGGATATCCTTGTTCCCTTCTTTCCTGGAACATCCTTTTCTTCTGATTGATGGGACTTCTGTCTTCAATCCCTTGACCTAACCTCTCCTTGACTTGCCGCAGCCAAGTCTTCCCCAACCTCTCAATATGTTCTTGGTGAGCTAGCCTGTCATCCACCGCCCCAACTGTGATGGTCCCCTTCGGCTAGTTCTTTCACAAGTGACCCTGTCTTCCATCTGCTTCTTCCTCCTAATGGTTTGGTCCCCCCCCCTAGCCAAGTGGTTCTGTCTTTCTGATAGTAGGTACTCTAGAGGTCTTCAGCCCCATGTTCCACAGATGGACAGCCGGGACAGGACCGGGTTCTATCTCATGATGCTGCTGCTACGTTCATTTGGTCGAGCAAGGTCTTCCCTTGTCTTCTATGTATGGCTGGCTCTTCTTGATCTTGAGGTCATGGGCTAACTCGACCGTAGGGAGAGGAAAAACCTCGTCTAAGTCTGTCTATTTCTTTCTTTGCTTTAGGAGCGAAGCAGCTCGACGGGTAGTATTAGAATAACCAAAGTACGAGGTTTAAAGATGCTCGACTGAAAAGGAGAGGAGAGAGGCTCATTTCCAACCGGAAAGGCTCTCGTATCCGGATGGGTTGGCATCTTTTTTCACCGCTGGCCAGGCATACTAATTCGTTCGCATAGGCAGACTATCCAACCATTCATTCCTCTTCTTTTTCCGGCGGGATGGAAGGACCACCCGATTCTGCAGAAGGCTATTCTCGGCTAGGAGAAAGAAGAATTTCATCAGGCCCACTCGACTATCCATAACTTTTGGGATTGGCTAGGAGGTTCACGCGGGTTATGCTTTGACTGCTACTGGATTTCTTTCAATCGGCTATCAACTACTTTTAGGCGGGATCCATTGGAATTCTAACTGCGAATGGAAGTGGGTCTGCTAGCTGTGATGCTGCTGAAGGATCCGAGACTCTCTGTCTCGATCTCACTCTCTAGAAAGTCAACAAGGAGAGGAAAAAAACGCTTCTTAACCATAGCCATAGAAGCAATGGTTGGATCAAATAGAGAAGTCAGCCAGGCGCAAAGAGAAAAGGAAAGGTCAGAGTGAGATTAGTGAACTGTAAGCCGTAGGTAAAGGAGGCTTTCTAAGTCCGTCTAGGGCATGGGGTCGAAAGCAAGGCAGTAGCCAGTCTGTCCAATCAAATCAGTGCGTTTGCGAGTCTTCTCAGGTCTTTTTAAAGAATCCTGATACCAAGGAAGGAAATGTAGCACAACTAAGTCTACGCAAGAAGCCTCACCATCCGCTTCAAGCCCGATGAGAGAAAAAATCGCTATTGAAGAAGATCAAAATGAAATTCTCAACTCTAAACGCTCGATGATCTCTATGAATCTGACTCTCATTTATCTTCCGATGAGGAAGACAATGGGGAAGGATGGACCGTGCGTACCAACGAAAGGCGAGCGAAAAGAAGAAGATAGAGCCTTCCCACGTGTCTAAATTAACCGTTCAGTCGGTGCCTCCTCAAAAGAAGCATACTACTATCAAGAAAAAGAAGGCTCAAAAGCAAGCGTAACGGAGCCTCACTACGACAACGAACAAGAACGACTACGCTATGAGTGCTCGCTTGATAGCATTGCAAGCTCTTTTCTTTCTTTCTTCTTATGGCTTCCTTATGTTACCGTAGGGGTATATTAAGGGAGTCAAACTAAAAGGAGTATAAGATCTTATTCTCACTTAATGCTAACCGAGCAATAGCGCTCATCAGGGTGGTTTATGCTCGTCGGAGGGTTAGCCAAGACGCGCTAAGGCAAAGGCATAGAGCTCAAACACAGGCTTAGTAAGAGATTCAAAGAGTGTAGTAGTTAGCTCTCCGGGGATTCGGCTTAGGTTACTCAGCTCCCTGCCTATGATTTAAGAAGAGCTTCTAAAAGGAGTTGGTGTTAAGTTAAACACCGAAAATCATTCATTCGAGTAGTAGCCGCTCATTACACACAAGAAAGAGTGTTGGTTTCAGTTCAGTCTACGGTCTCCCCACCGAAAGTCGGATATCACTCTGTATTCCCTCGGGAGTCCAAAAAGAAATAGTTAATGATACAACGAATAATGTTGTCATAATTCGGATTCCTAGTTACTTCGAGTTAAAGTAGTTTAAGTAATATATATAATAGTCTTTTTGTTATTGAATAGTCTTCAATCTCTCTTTTCTATCCACAAAGTCTTTGTTGGTTCCAAACTGTGAATTAAAGAGAGATTGGGATCATCATAGAGCCTGGCCCCAATGGGAGTATACTCATCTTAAGCCAAAGCGATCACATAGTAGATCAGGAAGAAGTGCAAGGCTTATTCTCGTCGATCAGTCGGTCGACTGTACCATCCCGTTAAGGCAAGCAGCTTCGCTTGTTTACGAGCTTACTTCTTGGCTAGGCCATTCTGGAATCCGGTCTTGAGTACATCCAATAGCTAACTCCATCTAGCTGCACCCTGGAGTCTAAAACAAGCATGCAGCTCCGAAAGAGGAAAAACCTCAGGAAAACATGATTTCCGAGACCTTCTTACTTTGTGTGGGACCTTTGTAAGGAAGGCAGTTAGAAGACTTTCCGAACTCAATAAAAGATAAGGTAGCTCGATTGATTCTATTCCGCCTGCCTCAAAAAAGGTCTTTCAGCCATATAGAGTAAGGATGAGAGAGAAGAAGCCAATAGGAAGCTCGGTCCCTCCCGATCCAAGGAAAAACCTCCCCGAGTTGAAGTGCAAAACTTTTGTTAGATTCGAGTACTTCGCCCATGCCAGTCCAAGGAGGAGGGAGTTCGCTGCCAGAACAACCTATCTGACATCCGAATCAGACATGCTTATGGGCAGTGGGTAGATAGCAGATATTGATGAAAAACTCTTCCTTAGTGGCTTAGTAGACCTGAGGAGCTACAGACTTTAAGAAACTGCCATAGATTGCAGTTTACCTGACGTTATAACAGCTATCTAGTTCTACCAGAAAAAAGCCAAGCCGGAGATGGTCTCAGTCAGCTAATCGGAAGGCTTATCCGCACATGATAGATGATAGCGGCATTCTGACCTAAAGGTAAAGGGCGTTCCTTACGGGGCCTTACACACTCAGCTTGCAGGAAAACCGTGTCCTAGGCATATTGAAGATAGTCGCATAAAGACAGAAAGACGGTAGGTAGGCATAGAGCTATGGGAATGTTGTCATAGGCTAGGGGAAGAAAGAGCTGCTAAGCGCGCTAGTTGAGAGAGACGTTTGACTTTTCTATACCTATTGGCCTTTTTCGAGTTATCTTTTTCCTCTTGTTCCAACATTTCTTCATCCTTCTTTCGTATGACTACAGTTACTCCTCTTTCTTCCTTTCTTTTCCCTTTTTGTATTGTAAGGGAAGACGGGTAGCATAGACTTTTTTGAGAGACTCTCCTTCTTTCGCGAATTCCCCATAGAAACTTGCATCCATAAAGTAGGTCTCATGCTCTTCGAAAGGCAAACTGACCGCATCAATGTGCACTGGCACCGCTCTAATTAAAGCCTTAATACATTGAAAGTAAGTCGAAGGAACCGCCCTGTGGATCCATGGTAGCCCCAGCAGAACATGATATGGGGGATGAGCATCGATCACGTGCATCTTGTATCGCCCTTAGAAAAGGCCCTACTCGGATTGAAGCGAACAAGTATCCGAGACTTTGTAGCTCATCTGTCCCGAATCCAGCTATCATAATTCGATGTGGTATAACACGATCGCCCTTCAACCCCAGCTTCTCCATTGTAGCTTTGGGCAAAATGTTCAGTTCCTTGCTTCAGGAAAGAGACAAGCACGGGTTACTCTAACACCCGATACGGGACAACGGATATGGCAACAACAGGATTCTCAACCCTTCCTAATGAGTCAGATGTGGAATTCTTTTAAAAATGAATCTCAGATGTCGATCAATCCCAATCTATCCTATTCGTACCATTAGGATTAGATTAGTACTAAGAGCGCACAAGATCACCGGCAGCGGTTGATGATATAACACCGGCAACTAAAACACCACTTACTGATATATGACCAGGAGCTGCCAAGTAAATATTCGCTTCCTTTTGCCATATAACCACATACATATGGTGAATTCCCATAAGGCCTCGATGTATTCATATCTAGAACTAAGTGAGAGGGGACGATTACTGCATTTTTTCTGCTCTTTTTGAAGAACCGCAAGAAGCACCTGAAGCGAATCATGAAAGATGTCCTTCTGCTGCCTCGGAGTAGGCCTTTTGCTCAGCGTCTCCAGACGTTCTTCTTCTTCCTTCTGTCCCGTAAAGTGGTTATTCCAGATGATGCAAGCTGGTAGATTCAATGACCCCTTGCCGATGATGTGCCGAGAAAGCGATCGTGGATGTTCAATCGTAAAGCCTAATGCCAGCTCATCTCCCTACAGCCTCCCTGATGCCCTGGCGGGTACCCTTTGTTGCTATTGTAGTTTTCCGGGTATGAAGAAGCGGGAGTGCACCACATATAGGAGAACCCTACTCGCCTTTGTATGCCAAGTGCCAAGTTACTGGACGGGCAAAACATATTATCCCGAGATTGAGCTTTTAAATGATTGGTGTAATACTCACTCGTAGATGCTTGGTGTTCATTCTACCCACGGAGCGGTACAACTAGCAGCCCCATTACATGGCCTTTCTCTCACCTGAAGTGAACGAGAACACGGCACATCTTCGGTTACCCTCAACTCCTAGAGCCCTTGGGGCAAGCGAGAGACCCAACCTAAAAGTCTTAGGATTCTGGTCCAACCGCGTGTACGAGCCTTGTTTTCAATCCGCTTTAGGGACTTCTTAAGTCGACACTTTCCATTTGAATTTCATAAAAGAAAGAGGCAAGCCCGGACCCGAGGGAAACCCGAGTTACCTACGTATGCCAGTTTCCGGGGAATCAGGTCTGACGTAGTTAATAAGGGAATTTTATCTTAGGTTTGACAACAGGCCTTATTGGCATTCCATTGAAAACAGCTTGATAAAGAACAAGATAACGGACCTAATCGAAGCCGGAGAGATCACCCTGTCTGATCAGCCGAACGTACAGAAAAAGAGACTGCCAAATCCGAAAGTGACAACCCAGCTACCGGTACCGGTAGGTATCCCTCACCAGGTCCGGGTTATATATTATAGGCGAAAGTCGCTAAAAGATATCGAGTTTCTCAGGAGCCATACTTGCATGCACGAAAAAGAAAAGTGCTCTTTGGTCGTATTCTTATGTGGAACTTCTGTCGTCCCGTTCATTGTGGTTCCTTGGCCCTGCTAGCCATTTCCTTGCTCGAACTATACACATTCAAAGAGGGGGCAAGCGAAACAAGCAAGTCATCCAATAGAGTCGGAGGTTAAGCGGATTCCCTATCCCCCAAGAGTGGATTCCATTTCAGCGCTTACTCTAAGAAGAAGACCTGTTGATGCGGCGGCTAGGATCCGATCTCGCTTTCCGCTTGACGAGGGATTAGGCCTATCTGCCTTCATTAAAGTAATCAGATTGCCCAGCATTAGAAGCAGTTTCCATCTTAAGGATGGATGGTTACACTCTCCTTCCCCAAGCGGATGCTCTCATAAGCCTAAAGAGAAGAGAATAGTCAGGCATCGGCCTAGAGAATAGGAGTTGGCAGAGATGCTCTCGGTCTGGAACTGAACTACTGGAATGGAACTCTTTTCCCTCTTTCTCTTCAATCTCTTTCACCGTCAACTTCATTTCATGGTCCGCTTTCTTGCCCATTTTCAGTTTCATCTTTCCGAGCTTAGGAAAAGAAGGTTTTTCTCAATCCATCTTCACCCTTCAAGCAAGGCTGACTGAATTTCATGCTGAAAAGCGGAGTTGAATTGGCGCCCTTCCCTCTAGGCTTTCACTCCTCTCCCTCTCTTTCTTCTCTCCCTCGAGAAAGGGAAACTAGTCCGATCAAGATCGACTTTCGACCTGTGATCCTAAGCCCTCGGCTAAAGAAAGAATACCGCAGCTAACAATAAAATGGATTCCGAGCGAGGTGCACTAAGGTTCGACTGCTCTTACCATGTCCTATTGATCGAACTGAATACCAAATACCAAAATCAATAACTATCTCTCTCTTGCGTCGAATCCCTGATCGATAAAGTCATATCTTATAAAAAAGTCACTCAATCTTTTACACCGATGTATCGTACTCTCTCGAGTAGCTCTAGCCCCCCCTACTAGCTTTTTCCCAGTCCGCAATGATCATTATCAACTGGGCTGCGGCATTTTGCCCCGAATTAAGGCCAGATTGGCCTCGC